CCTTTTTCTGCTTCCCCGGCTGACACAATATTTTTTATCATGAGATCTATCATTAAAATTTTGTCTATACTAATAGAAGTTTTTTCTTTTTTTTATTTATATTGAAAAAAAAAAGAAAACTACAAAAAGTAACTACTATATATACTATTAATTAATATATATATTAAAACGTTATATATATAGAAACAGTAATATATATGTAAACTCAGAATAGGAATTTTTAACGAATAGAATCAAGAAGGACAAGATCGACACAAGAAAAGGAATTTTATTTTAGACATCCTTTTCTTGTGTCGAAGACTAGCAAGACAAAAAATACTCCCTATAGTCCCTAAAACTTGTTGTTTCGCCGATTTATGGTTCCCTTTTTTTTTTCTGCGCTTGCGTTCCTTATTTTAGTATCTAGTCAAATTTTTCCATTCTAATATCTAATAGAAAAAACTCTTGGTCAATAACGACAGAGTTACATCACACCCCTTCCCATTTTTCAAATTTGTATTGAAAAATAAAGAAAAGGGGGAATTCTTCTCAATATACATACTAGGATTAGGACTATGATACAAGTAATTCCTGACATCTGGTCGAAAAGGAATATAAAATCTAAAGAGAGGCAAAAGGCTTTTCATAATTTTTTTGGTTCTTTTTTACGCATTTTATAAAGCTAAATAGACAGATCTAAAAATTCATTTCGGATAATTGAACCTTCTCAAACTGTTTCTTTTTAAGAACCAAAAAGATTTGTGCCAAAACAACCGATCCTAAGAAGAACAAAAGGCCTTGGACACGTAATGGATCTTGAAGTACTATTTCCGCATCCCCCTGACCAAATCCACCCACATTAGGATTACTCGTTAATGGTTGATCGAGTTTAATGGATTCGCCCTCTGAAACAAGAAGTTCTAGGCCTCGAGGGATAATATCAATCACTTGGCGTTCATTCGATGCATCCACTATGGTTATTTCGTATCCCCCTTTTTCTTTTCGTAAAATTTTGCTTATTATCCCTCCTGCCGTAGCATTATAAACTGTATTGTTACTTTTGCTACCATCAGGATAAATCTGACCCCTTCCCCTATTTCCACCCACGTATATAGGATATTTTAAGAAGTGAACATCTTTATTAGTAGCAGGGTCTGGGGCAAGAATAGGAAAGGTTATTTCACTATATTTTTGACCAGGAACAGGACCTATCACAAGAATATTTTTTTTATTGGGGCGATAATTTTGAAAAGAAAGATTTCCTATCTTTTCTTTCATCTCGGGTGAAATACGATCGGGGGGGGCTAATTCAAACCCCTCCGGTAAAATAAGAACAGCTCCCACATTCAAAGCTCCTTTTTTACCATTAGCTAGAACTTGTTTTAGTTGCATATCATAAGGAATTTTAACAACTGCTTCAAATACAGTATCAGGAAGTACCGTTTGTGGAACCTCAATATCCACGGGCTTATTAGCTAAATGGCAGTTGGCACATACAATACGCCCAGTTGCCTCTCGTGGATTTTCATAATTCTGTTGGGCAAAAATGGGATATGCACTTGAAATCGATGCCCAAGTTATTATATATATCATAAGTGAGACAGATATGGAGCGAGTAATCTCTTCCCTTATCCAAGAAAAGGTATTTCTAGTTTGCATGGTCCAATCATTTATCCCGAAAATTTCTACAATAAAGTTAGGTAGGTCGATAATATACTTCCCTAGCCACAATTCTGCTATTTACATTTACTGAAAAAAATCAATTTTTTTTGTTGAAATATACAAGGAATCTCTCATGGGTAAAAAGAGTAAAGTAAATACGACTTTGATTTGGTTATGATGTCTAAGGTACGAAAGATTAGAATTGGATCAGTGAATCATTTTTTAGTCATTTATTGCATGATAAATCACTACAAGTGACGGAGATACACGATTTAAATAACGAAAGATCCAATATTTAAAAATTGTATCAAGAATTACTGGAAAGGTAGAAACTAGACCAGATAAAATTTGCTCATAATGAGCAAACCCAAAATCTTTGTAAATATAACCAATCATTAGTTCCCAACCGTGAGGCGAATGGAATCCGATACATAAATCAGTTAATAAAAGAATCGAAAAAGCTTTAATTGTATCACTTAAATTATATAGGAATTCTTGAACCCAAGAATTCAAAATAAAAAGCTTTTCCTTACCCCAAAAGGAATAACCACTTAGAATAACGAAAGATATTAGATTTGTCGAGAAGTGCAAGATTGTATGGATACGATACTCATTGTGTATCTTGATGAATTGGATCGTTTCTTTGTGGATTCCTAGACGAAATTGTTGTAAATCGGTTTCTGGGTATTCCTTTATCATTTCATCGAGCTGGAATAGTTCCTCTAATTGTATGAATTTTTCTAGAATACTTTTTTCTTGAATATCATTCAAAAAAGTTTCGCATTGTCTAGTATTCCACCAATTAGTAATCCAAGTTTTTAAACTTTTATTACAGCAGAGAGAGATCAACCAGGGCAAAAAGACTATGGATGTAAAATTAAAAAAAGGAATGAATGCTTTCTTTTTTGCCATTTTGAATCTGTGAATTGTTAATGAACCTACCTCATTTGTTGATTCTATTAGATCTACTATTTCTATCGAGCAGGAGTTTCTATTCTAATTCGAATAGAATGTATTGAACCTATTAATCCATTTTCTCTTTTTTTTTTTGATTCAATACTTAGTCTTTGCTTTGAATCTAGAAAGAATACAGAAATAGACTCAGAATACACTTCCAATTTGAATCAAGAAAAAAATAGGGTTTCCAGGATGTTATTCCCCCTTTTTTCGATCAATGCTAATTTCGAGACGAAGAAACTCCTTTTCTTCTCTATCAAATATATAAAAAAAAAAAACGAGCATAAAAGAATCGATGAGTGTTCAATTGACAAAAAACAATAAAGAAATTCTTTCGTTTTTTCTTCCTACTGCCAAAGCATTTAGTCTTTTAAAATTAATTCATTTCAAAATACTTCAATTGGTACACGCAAGAAGTAAGCCAATTCAGCAGCTTTTTGCTCAATTTCTCGTGTAGTAAAGTTCTCATCAGTACGAATTAAAGGAATAGCCCCTTGACCTCGAATTTCCATATAAAGGACACGCCGAGCAGAAACACCCTCTTTAACTTCTATTCTGATGGACTGAATATCTTTCATAAGGAATCGTAAAAAGATGCGACGACTTTTTCCAGGAAATCCCCAACGAAAAATACGCACTATTCCTTCTTTTCGGTCGAAAAGATCATAACCACTACCCACATTCCACAAAATAGTGCACCACAAATAGCAACTAATAAAGAGACCTGCGATCCCATAGAAAGACATCACAATCCCTTGTGGAAAAAAAAGGATTTGCTGAGACGGAAATAACGATATAACATTTCTACCAAGATAACTGGAAGTTCCAACCAATAAGAATCCTAATGAACCTAAAAATAGGATAAAGGCCCAGCAGAAATTACTTATTTTTCGAGACCCCGTTATAAATTCTATCCATATAGATTCTGATCGCCAACTCATATATATTAGATCCAGTTATACAATTTTTTGGAATTGAGAAAATATGACTTTCCTTTTTTTGTTTTCAAAGTAACTCTCATCAACTATTTTGTTGTGAACCTTTACCTTAGGAGTAATTCATAGAATTGTTTATATCTAAAATAATAACATCCGCTTCCTTTATATGATCCCCTATAGCTATAGACATACAAATAAATACATTGACTTGAATTTCATACATCGGCCCTATGATGATTCATTTTTTTTTCAAAAGAGCGCCAATTTTTTTACTCATATAATACGTTTACACATGCATAAGAGCTTTTTTTATTTATGTTTGTAGGAATCTATGTATTATACAATATTCTACCAAATGCGTCTTATCGAAGTTTTTAAAATAAAAAAAGGAGTGATACGATTAGGTCTCATCCGATCTAAAAAATCTTATTTTTTTGAATATGAAGAAATAAGGAAGCCATTGCAAGTGCCGGAAAGACTAGGCCTACTAAAGGCACAAAAATAGAGGGTAAGTTATTGAAAGTTGTCATAAAATGGGTACCTCAATTTAATATTTGTACCTGTTATTGTTATATTCTGAATTCTAAAGATATCTTAGAATATCTTGGATTTTTATTATTTCTATTATATATATTATATAATTATACTAAGTATCTTTAAGTAAATATATATCTAATACTAATATACAACCTAATATAAATATATAGAATAGAACCTAATAGAAATAGAATACAAAAATAGGTACAAGAAACGGCAAACTAAATAAATGGACTTAATTAATCTTTCAAAATAAAATAGATGTATCATAATCCCCTTGTTAGATTTATTATTCTTTTTGTCTTCTAATAGTAATTAATAACGAAAAAATTTGATTCCATTCTAAATTTCTACAAAATTGATTAGAATCTGATCCAACAACAGGGAATTTTCGGGAAATGCAAAAAGATGGAAGACTCTCTATAGATCTGTATATCTCTATTTGAATTATCTATACATATGCAAGCAAGGGAGGAAAATGAACTTTGTTTTCTTTGTCTAGTCTAATTTGAACTTCCCGAAAGAAAAATTCATTTTTTGGGGGTTTCATTTAATTCTGATAAACTAACCGTTCTATTTGATTTCATTTTTGTTCAAAGGAAAAAAAGCATGGAGCTGAAATAACTCACTCAGAACACCTTTTAAAGGATTACGTGGTACAATTGCATCCAATAAGCCCTTACGTAATAAAGATTCAGCCGCTTGTGAACCTTCAGGCACGGCTTTTTTCAATGTTTGTTCAATTACTCTTTTACCTGCAAATGCAATATAGGCATAGGGTTCGGCAATAATGATATCCCCCAACATACCAAAACTAGCTGTCACCCCCCCGGTAGTAGGAGATGTAAGAATTGATATATAGAATAACTTTTTACTTGATTGATAATCACATAAAACCGAAGAAATTTTAGCCATTTGCATCAAACT